TTAGCTTCCGTCATTATGTATTGAACAGAAGCAAAAGCCTCCGTAACGGTCGGACGGTAGTAAAAAGTCATAGCAAACCCTGTAGCGACTTGTACTAAAAAACAAGTAAGCGTAATTCCTCCTAGACAATAAAATATGTTGACATGAGGAGGAACGTATTTACTAGTTATATCATCTGCAATCGCCTGAATCTCGAGACGCTCTTCGAACCAATCGTAGACTTTATTGAGATAGGTAAACCAAGGGGACTCCCCCTCTGAGAACCGTATATGAGAATTTCATCTCGTACAGCTCAAACAAAAAAACCCAAAAACAGGTTAAAAGAGGTATGGAATAGAAAATTGGAAACTTCTTAATCTTTTGATTCAATTTTCGCTAAAAATACGAAAGAGTAAAAGTAAGAAAGCTCTTTTTTTTTGTTATAATTAGAATGTCAAAAAATCAAGTAGGCTCACTTGTCTTTCTGTTGATCGTTCCAGGCCTCTTGAATCTTCTATTTCCCTATTTTTTTCTTTCATCTGTTATTTTAATTTGTATGTAATGTAGCTTTCCTTTTGTTTTCTTTATTATTGATAGGAATTTTCTTGTTAAGACCCTAGGAATCAATTGAAACCTTAAATTCATACTAGAACCACGATGATTCAATAAAACCTTCAAGCTAAGTCAAGGATTCCCTGAGTAAGAACCATTGGATCATCATTTATTCAACGAGTAGAATCGATATAATGACTAAAACTAGAAAGAAAAGTTTGTTCTTTGAGCAAAATCAAAGCAGAAACGGGAATTTGAAAGAAGAAAACTCTTTCAATTGAAAACTTTTTTCTTTAGAAAAATTTGAGGAATCCGGCCACGAGGTCTGAATATTAAGTATGAATCATAGTTCAAATACTTCGTGATATATTTCATATATTCCGTGCTCCAGATACTAGAATTAATATCCGACGGGGTAAAACCATCTCTATCAAGACGACAGACCCACTCTCTGTACTCTCAATAGGATCAATTATAACAAGTCACACACTCATATTCCGGAAATACAGAAACACAAAAATTTCGCGGTCGAACTACCAAAAAAGAATAAGCTAAAATAAAAAGCCGAGGCCTAAATGCATCGTTTTTTGTATTTTTATTTAAAAGCTAGGGTTCTTATAAATCTACTTCAGTGAAATTCCGTCCAGTAAAACGGAAGAATTATAAATCTCCAAAATAATAGATAGGAATACCGCAAATAGAGCCATTGCGACACCCATCAAAGGAGTAGTTCCCCATCCAGGAGCTACTTTACCATATTCCGAATTCAATGGTTTCAATAAAGCCCCTACAGACGTCCGTCTTGGACCAGATCTAGAACTACCCTCAACAGTTTGTGCAGCCATAAATCCTATTTTGTATTCATTGAGATCTGTTGACTTTGTATACCATTCCGTTGTAAATAAACAATCTTATCATAGATCCATTGTGGTCTTGAAATTATATAATAATGGAAACAGCAACCCTAGTCGCCATCTCTATATCTGGATTACTTGTAAGTTTTACTGGGTACGCCTTATATACTGCTTTTGGGCAACCCTCTCAACAACTAAGAGACCCGTTCGAAGAGCACGGGGACTAGTTGAAGTAATGAGCCTCCCAATGTTGGGAGGCTCATTACTTCAATTCAGATAATGAAAAATCATTTCATTTTTTAGTTGGAACTTTAGGTGGTTCGCGAAAAAAGATAGCGAAAAAAATGATCCCTAGAGTCGAGACTAAGAGGAATGTATAAACCAATGCTTCCATAAATTTGATCGCGGTTTACAATTATAGCTTCCATACCTGTTTATTGGGGATCATCTCCCCGATTAAAGAAAAAAAAATCAAAGAAAAGGCGAAAGGGCGGAGATTCAAATCCAGACTTTTTCAGTATCCTATGTAAAATCACAAAGAGAAAATAGAAGTGAGAAGCGAAAAATAACAGAGCAATGCTGCATCAGACCACTTGTCTTCTTGTAGTTGGATCTCCAAGTTTTTGGAATGCTCCAAATTCCACTTGAGCATCCAAATCTGGGTCAATACCAGCAAAAACATCTCTGAATAAGGTTCTAGCACCGTGCCAAATGTGCCCGAAGAAGAAGAGCAGAGCAAAGGAAGCATGTCCAAAAGTAAACCAACCTCTTGGACTGCTACGAAAAACACCATCGGATTTCAAAGTAGCACGATCTAATTCAAAAATTTCACCCAATTGGGCGCGTCTAGCATATTTTTTCACAGTCGCAGGATCACTATAACTCACTCCGTTCAGTTCGCCACCATAGAACTCAACGGTTACGCCTACTTGTTCGACACTATACTTCGATTCTGCCCTTCTAAAGGGAACATCGGCTCTAACAATTCCATCTCCGTCTACCAAAACAACTGGAAATGTTTCAAAAAAAGTAGGCATGCGACGTACAAAAAGTTCACGCCCTTCTTTATCTCTAAAGATAGGATGTCCTAACCACCCGACAGCTATTCCATCTCCGTTATCCATTGAACCCGCTCTGAATAATCCCCCTTTCGCTGGATTATTTCCGATGTAATCATAAAAAGTTAATTTTTCAGGAATTTTAGACCAAGCCTCTGATAAACTTTGATTTTCGGCTAGTCCAGCGCTAACTCTTCGATATATTTCTTGCTGAAAGTATCCCTGATCCCATTGATAACGGGTGGGACCAAATAATTCGATAGGAGTAGTTGCTGAACCATACCACATAGTTCCAGCAACAACAAAAGCTGCAAAAAAGACAGCAGCGATACTGCTGGAAAGAACGGTTTCAATATTGCCCATACGTAATCCTTTATATAGACGTTGGGGCGGGCGGACACTAAGATGGAATAAGCCTGCTAATATGCCCAATGTCCCTGCTGCAATATGATGAGAGGCTATTCCTCCTGGAACAAAGGGATCAAAACCTTCCACACCCCACGCGGGATTTACAGATTGTACCTTTCCGGTTAGTCCATATGGGTCGGACACCCATATTCCAGGACCATACAATCCTGTTACATGAAATGCGCCAAAGCCAAAGCAAGCCACTCCTGAGAGAAATAAATGAATTCCAAAGATCTTAGGCAAATCCAAAGAAGGTTTTCCTGTGCGTTCATCACCAAATATTTCTAGATCCCAATACACCCAATGCCAGATAGCTGCCAAGAAGCACAAGCCAGAGAACACAATATGTGCCCCGGCTACACCTTCGTAACTCCAAACCCCCGGATTCGTTATCGTCCCTCCTGTAATACTCCAACCGCCCCATGAATTGGTTATTCCTAAACGAGTCATGAAGGGTATAACGAACATACCTTGTCTCCACATTGGATCGAGAACAGGGTCGGAGGGATCAAAAACTGCTAATTCATATAGAGCCATTGAACCGGCCCAACCAGCAACCAGAGCTGTATGCATTATATGAACAGAAAGCAAACGACCGGGATCATTCAATACGACAGTATGAACACGATACCAAGGCAAACCCATGGTAATACCCCTTTATCAACAAAAAATAGACACTATGTAACTTTATTGCATTGAAAAAACTATGCTATGGACCCCCTTTTTTTCAGTGGATTATCTCGGAAAAAGGGTTACTATTTGTTCTATTCTTTTAGTAAAAATAGAACAATTTTGTTCATAGGAAAAAAGAGAAGCAGATCTATTCTATACTCGATAAGTACCAATACGCAATGGGGGTTTATTCCCTTTTCGAAGAGCGCATGCATCCATATTTAGTCATCATTCAAAGTACCCATTCGTAAAAATTTTCTTTGTTTTCCTTTATTTTATGAACTTATTCTATCTATGTAGAAAATATGACGATAAAGCTAATATTATTAAAATAATAAAACCATTATTACGTTTCCACATCAAAGTGAAATAGAGTACTTAATTCTTTTTTCTTTCAGTTTATGCCTATTGGTGTTCCAAAAGTTCCTTTTCGAACTCCCGGAGAGCGAAATCCAACTTGGATTGACATATAGTGCGCCCTGTCAGATATATTGGGTCATATGGGATTTCCCCATTCTCTCCCCCGATCGAGATATCCTCTCTTTCGCCCCCAAAAAAAGCGATTGAATCATCAAAAATTTGTAACGTGAAGTGCAATGAAATGCAATTAGATCCGTTTTGTGAAGAGGTATCCAGATTAATATTAGCAATTCAAATAATTTATGGTTGACTTGGCTGGACCAATAAAATTAAGTATCCAGGCTCCGTTTAGAAAAACCCAATTGGTAATATATCTATTATTAGGACTTATAGATATCATAAACGATTCTATTTAGAAAGAAATTATTAAATAGCACTGATCCCAAACAGTTAATCAATCGAATAATAAATAGAATGGATACGTCGAATATTTGGCGGAAGACATAAAAGAAATGAATTGCAAAATTGAGAAAAAATGAAAAAAAAAAAAACAAAGACGTGGTATTGGGGTCATTTGTCCTATATGTGCAAATCAAAATCGGGCGGATCCTTACTCGGAGTAGAGCATAAACCTAAAAAAATGGAAGAAGCCCATTCAGGAACAAGAAAATGGCATCGTGATTTTTGGATTGGATCTCGATGAGAAAATACATCAATGAAAGGTTAGTGCGATAAAACCGTTTTTTATATTCTAATATTATAGGAAAACCGGCCAAACGCATCGTTCTTCAAAAATGAAAGAGAAGCCCCTTCCTTCATTAGAAGGAGTCCGCTATAAAAAAAGAAAGGGGGCTGGAAGCTACACATTGATTTTTTTTTCGCAAGTTTTAGTTTTGTTGAACCGTACGCATCAAAAGGTGCCCGTACGGCTCCTAAGGGATACAATTTTATCCGAATCAACCGACTTTATCGAGAAAGATTAATTTTTTTAGGCCAAGCGATTGATAGCAATGTTTCGAATCAACTTATTGGTCTTTTTGTATATCTCAGTTCGGAGAGTGATACCAAGGATCTGTATTTGCTTATAAACTCTCCCGGCGGATGGGTAATACCTGGAATAGCCATTTATGATACTATGCAATTTGTGCGACCAGATATACAGACAATATGCATGGGATTAGCCGCCTCGATGGGGTCTTTTATCCTGGTCGGAGGAGCAATTACCAAACGTCTAGCATTCCCTCACGCTTGGCGCCAATGGGTTTTTTATTTAAGAGAAAAAGAAGACTGTGCCTTCGCCATATGAATTATTAATATTAAGTAATATTAGCATGGCACTTCGAATTCGATATGCAAATTTTTTATTGTTTTTCAAAATATTAGATTATGTATCGAAAGAGTAGTATGAGATAAAGGAAGGGTATTTCCGATTTTATCTTACCTATCGTAGGTCGATTTCAGCGTCACAAACTTTTTTCACACCGGCAGGTTATTAACAACATTTATGTTATGAAAGAGTACGAAAATAAAAAAAAAAAAAAGAAACTTTGGGATTGCTGAATCACAGACGAAATAAATATATTAAAGCAACGGGGCCATCATAGTATTTTTGAACTCCTCCGAAAAAAAAAAAGAAGGGTGGTAATTGGATCATTTATCGATCTGGGTATAATAGATCCCACATTTTCTCTTTCTTCGATGAAAGGTAAAAAAATTCCATTGTGGAGCCGTATGCAATGTGAAAAAAATGCCCGTACGGTTGTTCAATTCTATCTTTTTCTTATTTTATTCTTTATCTCTTCGCCTTGCCTCCTCGTGCGAGATACAGGAACCTTTGATTGTGTTATATTATATGATCAGGGTAATGATCCATCAACCTGCTGCCGGTTTTTATGAGGCACAAACGTCCGAACTTATCCTGGAAGCGGAAGAACTACTGAAACTGCGCGAAATCCTTACAAGGGTTTATGTACAAAGAACAGGCAAGCCCTTATGGGCTGTATCCGAAGACATGGAAAGGGATACTTTTATGTCAGCAACAGAAGCCCAAGCTCATGGAATTGTTGATTTTGTAGCGGTTGGATAAAAAATAGCAGTGATTTCGTGCAAATATACGATTTAAGATTTTATCTTCTTACTTCTTAATTACTTAATTAAGGGTTTAATATTCTATTAATATATTGAAATCGAATAAATTCATAATCATCCGGTTAGGATCAATCTAAACCAGCCCATAATGTATAATTCAGCATGCCAACTATTAAACAACTTATTAGAAACCCAAGACAGCCAATCAGAAACGTCACGAAATCCCCCGCTCTTGGGGGATGCCCTCAGCGTCGAGGAACATGTACGAGGGTGTATGTGCGACTCGTTTAAATCATGGGCTGAGACAAAACAAAAGAAAAAACAATTTTTCCAGTATCAATGATCAGTACCGGTGAATCGGATAGAATGGAAGAACTCCATTCACTATCTAAAAAAGATGGATCTATCATATCTTTCTATTGTGTATGAAATTTATGGTTTCAATCGGTGCAAATTAAATCACCTGAATTTTCAATTTAAGATGAGAAAGAATTCCCCATTGGTAACAAATAGTTACCCATTAAGCGGGGGAAATCCTATTTAAAAAAGTAGAAATATTATGTTTAGAAGAACGGACTCACAAGGTCAGCTACCCAACCAATCTTCATAATTAAATACCGTTACTGTATAAGGTATATCTCATTATGAAAGACCCATTACTGGAAAATTCATGGGTAGAGCCAAAGAGTGGTAACTGTACAAGTTACCAATAAAATGAAGGAAAGGGCTCCGGTGTATAGAGAAGACCTCACCGTTTAAGAAGTAACCATAGAGACGATGGAACCCACAATTTCTTTAGCTATTTCTATTTTTATTTTTCCACAATGCCTAGAAAAAAGGAAAAAAGCGTGGTAGGGAAGGTTATAGTAGCAAAAGCCATTGGAATTTTTATTTTATAAATTGGAAGAATCCGTTTTGTTATTAATAGACTAGGAAGGGGGAAAAGAATAACTGAAAGAAAGGAAATCAATTAGTTATTCATTAAAGTTTCATTTACTCAATGACCAGAATTAGACGAGGATATATAGCTCGGAGACGTAGAACAAAAATGCGTTTATTTGCATCAAGTTTTCGCGGGGCTCATTCAAGACTTACTCGAACAATTATTCAACAGAAAATAAGAGCTTTGGTTTCGGCGCATCGTGATAGAGATAGGAAAAAAAGGGATTTTCGTCGTTTGTGGATCACTCGAATAAATGCAGTAATTCGCGGGGCGGGGGCATCCTATATTTATAGTAGATTAATACACAATCTGTATAAGGGGCAGTTGCTTCTTAATCGTAAAATCCTTGCACAAATAGCTATATCAAATAGGAATTGTCTTTATATGATTTCCAACGAGATCATAAAATAAGGGGATTGGAAGGAATCCGCAAAACTTTTTGAAATGGAATTCTCTGGAGAATGAACTCCGGGAAGGTAGAGTAGAAATTAGTATGATAAAATCTGATAATATGATAAAGTCGTCAAAATGAGCGAACACGCCCGATAAAAAAATTTATTTCTCTTACCCGATTCTTTTTTTTCTTACGACACGAACGATTCTCGGATTTTTTGAACAAAACGTCCATCTGTTTTTGAGTTCGGATTAGAATTTTGATTCAATTGAAAGGTAAGCCTATTTTTTTCTGTTCCTAAAACCAGGAGTTCTGGTGGTTGACTCCCTTCTTTCAAATTGTTTCTCATTATTAAGAAAAGGTAACGAAGATAAAATACGAGCTTGTTTTATAGCAATAGTAATTAATCGTTGTTCTTTTAAGGTTAATCTATTCACCCGTCTAGATAATATTTTTCCTTGTTCACTAATAAATCGACTAATTAAACTCATGTTTCTATAATCAATTCGATCCCCCGATTGGATCGGGGGCAAACGCCTACGAAAAGATCGCTTGGATTTAAGAAAGAGTCGCTTGGATTTATCCATAATTTGTTTATTCCTTATCCCTAAAATACTATTTCGATCAAATCAAAAAAAAAAATTATAGAAGAAATTCATAGGATTGGGTTTGTCTATATTTATTTAGCTGTTTTTATTTCAATATATGAAATAATAGAAATATATATCTAAATTTTTTTCATGTTCCTTGAAAGGGTGACACCCAAGCACTCGGTTCGATCTATATCTATTTCTTTATCTCCCCATGAATTGTATGTTTGAAACAATACGGACAGAATTTTCTCAATTCCAATCGACTAGGTGTATTGTGTCGATTCTTTTGAGTAATATATCTGGAAATACCCGTTGATTCCTTATTAACACCGTTTCGAACACAACCGGTACATTCCAAAATAACCCTTACTCGAACGTCTTTACCCTTGGCCATGAACCTCCTTTGGGTTTTTGATTCACCCAACGTTTCTATTTTCCGATCCGACGCAAATAAGAAGAAAGGAAAAGGGACGAAAAAATAGAAGTGGCTAACAACTCAAAATCAAATTATGAAATAAAGATTTTGTTGCAATTAATATAGTAAATAATAAGTAATACAACGATTTCGAAAGCGATTTCTAATCGCAGTACAGTATTTCATTTAAGTATCTTGTATTGCATGATACTCTTATTCTAATTCTAGTCACATTTCCCTTTTGTTTTCTTTTAACTCTATTATTAATTTGATTCTTAATTTAATTGGAGCCTTAACCCGAATTTAACTGAGGTTGAATCCACTTTTTTCTTTCTCTTTACCCCCGTATTCAATCTAGCTAATTCGAAAAAAAAAAGACGGGAAAGAGAGATTAGTCACAAATATTTGACTCTATCTCGAATCTTCTTCACCCCTTTCCATATCAATAACTAGAATGAAAAAAAGGAAATGTCAACGCATCTGGGAAGAAACGATTGATTTCTATCAATAAACCTGCTAAAGACCCGAACCAGAGAGTACTTAGTACCGGTGCCACGGAAAGATATGTTTTAAAATCTCGCATTGAGAATCCTCCTTCTTTTTTTTATATTCCATATTGTAATACATTATGGTAAGAGATGTATATGTAGTTAAAGACCACTTGTATTTGTGTGTGGAATCCCCAATTCAACTTGACATGTGCAATGATTCGGTAGAGAAGATTTTCTTTTTCTTAAAGCAAAAAAAGGGTCCCTTTGCGCCTGAGAATTCCCGAGAAAAATATTAATTTATTATTATATGTTATATGATATGAGACCAAGAGGAAGAAACGGCAAGATACATTTTGCATAGAAAGGAAGGAAATAAAATAAGGATGTGGAAAACAAGACGGGGATTTTCTACAATGATACTGTAGACCAGTTGAAAGGGATGTAGCGCAGCTTGGTAGCGCGTTTGTTTTGGGTACAAAATGTCACGGGTTCAAATCCTGTCATCCCTACCTATTATTGCTCCTCGAAGCAGTAACCAGAGATACATTTTAGAGCGATTCAATTTGGACATACATAATACATAATTTTCAATTTTATGATAGTATACATATGCAAGAAGTATTTATTGGGGTTGAAATTTTTTGGGGGGTTCTATACTATATAAAAAAAAGAATCCCCTTCTTTACAGTCTTTTCCGTTGTGGTAAGAAAGCGCTCTTAGTTCAGTTCGGTAGAACGTGGGTCTCCAAAACCCAATGTCGTAGGTTCAAATCCTACAGAGCGTGATTCTGCTCTTGTCTTGTTAGATCGAAAATTCCACTGAACTGAAATACAGCAATCTGAATTTGACCTTTGACCCCCCCCAAAAATTAAATTAAAGAAAGGAGGAGGTCAGTTAAAAAAAGAGATGTGAATTAATATTAATCAAAGGTCCAACTGATCACCACGCCTGTATTGTAAATATGCGGTTACGAATAATCCAGCCAAAGTAATAGGAATTAGACCTAAGACAATTCCAAATAGAAAAACCTCAATCATTTCAATTAAATTTATTTGAAAAGGGAAAAGGGGAGGTAATATCTATCCCGAAATATTACTATTAATTCGTATTGCTTAGGAATCTCAATTCCCAATAATTGGTAATTAACACGGTAAGGAACTACCAAGTATATGGAATACCACAGAAGGATTTCT